CTTTTAATTTGTTATGAGCCCAAACGATAGATTCAATGAGTTCTTGCCAATAACCACGGCCACTAAATAAAAACATTAAACTAAAAGCCCAGACAAAATGAGCGCCTAAGAAAAAAAGACCATATGCAGATAATGAAGAACCATAAGACTGAATTACTTGGGATGCCTGTGCCCACAAGAAATCTCGGAGCCAACCATTAATCGTAATGGAACTCTGTGCAAAGTTTCCCCCTGTGATATGAGTTACTATCCCTTGATCACTTACAGTACCCCAAACATCCGACTGCATTTTCCAACTGAAATGGAAAATGACTACCGAAATTGCATTGTACATCCAGAATAGACCTAAGAAAACATGATCCCAGGCGGAGACTTGACATGTTCCCCCTCGTCCAGGCCCGTCGCAAGGGAATCGAAAACCAAGATTTGCTTTATCAGGTATCAAACGGGAACTACGAGCAAATAAAACACCTTTCAAAAGTATTAATACAGTCACATGGATGGTAAATGCGTGAATGTGATGGACTAAAAAATCTGCGGTTCCTAATGGAATAGGTAACAAAGCGACTTTGCCGCCTACAGCTACTAACTCGCCACCTCCCCACGTTAAGCTGGTACTTGTTGTTGCACCAGGAGCTGTTACGCCAGGCGCGTCAGCATGGATATTTTGTACCCATTGAGCAAAGATGGGTTGTAATTGTATGGCGGTATCCGAAAACATATCTTGGGGACGGCCTAAAGCACTCATGGTATCATTATGAATGTACAAGCCAAAACTGTGAAAACCTAGAAATATACATACCCAGTTAAGGTGGGATATGATTGCATCGCGGTGTCTAAGGACGCGATCTAATAGATCGTTGTATCGAGTAGTTGGATCATAGTCTCTTACCATAAAAATGGCTGCATGTGCAGCAGCACCAACTATTAGAAATCCGCCAATCCACATGTGGTGTGTGAACAAGGAAAGTTGTGTACCATAGTCAGTAGCTAGGTATGGGTAGGGGGGCATAGCGTACATATGATGAGCTACAACAATAGTTGTAGAGCCTAGCATAGCTAGGTTAAGAGATAATTGAGCATGCCATGACGTTGTTAGGATTTCATAGAGACCCTTATGGCCTTGTCCTGTAAATGGGCCTTTATGAGCCTCCAAAATATCTTTAAGCCCATGACCAATACCCCAGTTGGTCCTATACATATGACCAGCGATCAGGAAAAGAATAGCAATAGCTAAATGATGGTGCGCAATATCGCTCAACCATAGGCCACCGGTTATTGGATCTAGTCCTCCGCGAAAAGTAAGAAATTCTGCGTATTTGGACCAATTCAAGGTGAAAAAGGGGGTTGCTCCTTCGGCAAAACTAGGATAAAGTTGAGCCAAAAGGTCACGATTCAAGATAAATTCATGAGGAAGTGGTATCTCTTTAGGATCAACCCCAGCGTCAAGAAATTGGTTAATCGGTAAAGATACATGGATTTGGTGTCCCGCCCAAGAAAGAGACCCAAGTCCTAATAACCCCGCTAAGTGGTGATTCAACATGGATTCTACATCTTGGAACCAGGCCAATTTGGGAGCGGCTTTGTGATAATGGAACCAACCAGCAAAAAGCATTAACGATGCAAAAATCAATGCACCGATTGCGGTACAATAGAGTTGTAACTCACTAGTTATTCCAGATGCTCGCCAAATCTGAAAAAAACCGGAGGTTATTTGGATTCCTCGGAAACCCCCGCCTACATCACCATTCAAAATTTCTTGCCCTACTATTGGCCAAACTACCTGAGCACTGGGTCCAATGTGAGTAGGATCGCTTAGCCATGCTTCATAATTGGAAAAACGGGCACCGTGGAAGTACATGCCACTCAACCAAAGAAAGATAATGGAGAGTTGACCGAAATGAGCACTAAAGATTTTTCGAGAGATCTCCTCCAAATCACCGGTATGACTATCGAAATCGTGAGCATCAGCATGTAGGTTCCAGATCCAAGTAGTAGTATCGGGGCCCTTAGCTATTGTTCTTGAGAAATGCCCGGGTCTGGCCCATTCCTCAAAAGATGTTTTTACAGGATCCCTATCCACAACAATTTTAACTTCTGGTTCCGGCGAACGAATAATCATTAAGTCCTCCTCTTTCCGGACAAGACATACAAAGAGACCCGCCAACTGTCTTTTTAGTGAATCTTTGAAGGATAGATATTATGATTAGTCCTTTTCTTTACTATCTACCGCCCTTCTATTTTTTTTAGTTATTCACTGGAGCAATTATATATTGAAGTCAATCCGAGGCAAGTGTTCGGATCTATTATGACATAAGGATTAGGTGCCTAACGGACATTGGTTATCCTGGAAAATTATTTCCCGACGTAACAAAAAAAGATTCTTTTTTACGTTTTAATTTAAGAAGCTAGTGTATTTTTTTTTAGGGTATAAGCCCTACATCTACTTTCCTTGAGTGAGCATAATATAAATCGATTCCAAATTCCAAGAAACTCATTAGAATTATTCAAAAAATCGTCCTTTAGGTAGGAATATTTAGATTGTCCCCTTTTATTTACTTTATTACCTCTGTTCTAGAGCATATCCCTATTGTTTATCCTTATGAAATAGGATATAAAATCGAAATGATATAAAATCGAAGGTAGAAGAAAGGGATATAATGAAATTCTTGATTCGATCTTCCTACCAAAATTATTTGATTAATGGATCAACAACCAAACCGCCCATTTTATGAAAATGAAGAGTGGTCTTATTCAAATTCAAAGCGCTTCGTAATCTTCAACCAGTTCTGTGCTTCAATATAATTTCCCGGAGTAAGCGCTATAGCTTGTTTCCAATACTCAGCAGCTTGATCAAACCAAGCTTCCGCAATTTCTGAATCGCCCTGTAAAATGGCCTGTTCTCCTCGGTCGGAATAGGCAGTTCCTTCCCCTAGAACCGTACTTGAGAGTTTCCTACCTCATACGGCTCAGAAATTGCTATCTTAATTTCCCCTATCTTAACTGAATTCGATTTCTCAAAAATCGATCCAATTTCTTCTTGGGTTAAGCAGAAGAAGTTAATTACCTAAGTTTCAAACCCTAATTTTGATCAATAATCAGTCTGATCTTTTCTCCCACCTTCAGAAGAATGAAGCATAGATAGACCCATATCCTTCGTTCGAATTTTCTGAAAGGTAACTATCTCGGTTTCGTGTCTTTCATATATGAAATTTCTATAGAATCCTTGAAAAAGACTTTTTCCCATAAGAAAGAAAAAAGAACTTACTATCTTTGGGATCTGATACTACACCGCTGCTTAATCCTTTAGTGGATCGGCTCTATTACATAAGCAGATTCCTAAATTATGCCCCATATCATGGTATAATTAAGCAGTTTTTTTTAGTTGTATCGACCCAGTCGCTCACTAATTGATCTTTACGGTGCTTTCTCTATCAATTTGAGACTTTATCCATAGAGTAGTAGTATAGGCTCGACTTTCTTCTTATTTTGATTCTCGTGAAGTGTTCTTCCTTCCTACAGCTGATAGGGGAAAATCATTGTTTTGACGATCCCTATGTAGAAAGCCCTTTTTCTAGTATTTACTAGAAAATTGCATCTTTTTTTCTTCTTTCTTTCTATAGTGGAGATAGTCGCACGTAATGACAGATCACGGCCATATTATTAAAAGCTTGCGGTAAGAAGGGGTTTCGTTCTAGCGCCCGGAAATAATATTCCAAAGCCTTTGTATGCTCTCCATTGCTTGTGTGTATAAGGCCGATGTTATATAGTATATAACTTCGATCATAGGGATCAATTTCTAGTCGCGTAGCTTCATAATAATTCTGCAAAGCTTCCGCATAATTTCCTTCGGATTGAGCCAACATCCGTTACGGTCGTTCATTCTATTCAAATTCAAAAAATCTCCGTTCCAAAACCGTACATGAGGTTTTCATCTCATACGGCTCCTCCCTTCTTTCTGTACATAGTACTAAGCAAAAAATCTATAGAATAAAAATAGAATTAGTTCCATCTCATTATGGACCGAAAGGGGCTGGTATTTTTCCAAGAAATCTCTAGCCAACCTTCCCCCAAGAGGTTTTTCTTAACACCAATGAATTCTATTAATGCTAGAGGAAAACGATAGCTCCAGGAATTTCTTTGTTCTCAACGCCTCCTATTTAGAGGAATTAGCCACTTCAACGACCTTTGATGGTTATAAGGGTATCCAACGTACAAACCCGATGGTTGTTTGCTATCCCAACCATTCTTCCCAACCCTGATACCGATCAGGAAAGGGTTAATTTCTAACAAAGTTTTTCTCTTGTTGATTCCTATTTCGAGGTGTAGTGCTTTTCTCCCCTATGCTGCCTATTGGTCCTAGTAGAGTAGGATTAGCCTGTAATACAGAACCTATCCTGTAGGTGTAACCTTTCGCTCAATACTCAAATCTACAATTGAAGCATCTAAGGCCGCATCAATCGAGGATACACGACAGAAGGAATTGTTAGTTCACCTCACCTCCCCCAAGCGTGGGTTTCCTTTACTAATTTTGTTCTCTCTATGCGAACCCCCTCTCTTTCTCGTAAGACTGAGATGTAGGTAGGCCTAAAAAAAAAAGAGTCAAATCGCACCATCTCTATAATAAGTAAATGCCCTTTTTTCCCCTGAGGTTGTCGGAATTATTTGCAATAAAATATTGGCTACAATCGAGGAGGTCTTATCAATGAAATTTCCATTTATACGGGATCTAGGCATAATTCCCAATCCATTCTATATAGAATTCTTTTCATTCTATCACAAAATAACATAAAAACTTATAAATCCCTCCATATGCTCTAAATGGATAAGAAAGGTATGGATTTTCCACTCAGCTCAAATTGTCTCCTTTTCCTTCTGTTTGGACAAGAAGAGATATGAAATATTTGACTAAGATTTGATTTCATTCCACTTTCCTATTTCTCAACAACAACTTCTGTCATCAGCTATTTCGCGTTTTCAAAGTCATTAATTATCCCATACCCTTTTTATTTAGATTGTATGGCGTAACATACCTTATGCAAATAGAATTCTAGGGTTCCTTGGTTCCTTTATTTTCTTATGGAATAATAAGGATTCTTCTATTCTCTTTTTATTTGGGTTTTCTCCAAAGAAAAACTTTTGAGGGAGCGGAATTCCTAGTAAAAAAAAAAAAAATAAAGGATCCTTACACTTAGATAAAAAAAAGAATTTTTCCAATAGAGCCATGGAATCCCCGAACGGTTGTGGCTGTACCTGTACTGCAGGAATACGAAAACTCGCTATTCACTCAGTTTATTTTCCATAATAAGATTATGTAGGAGAGATGGCCGAGCGGTTCAAGGCGTAGCATTGGAACTGCTATGTAGACTTTTGTTTACCGAGGGTTCGAATCCCTCTCTTTCCGTTTCTCTTAATTCATCAACGTTACCGATCACAATGTATCAAATCAAATAACAATTTATTTGAGCAATAATACCTTTATTTAATAGAATTCTCTTAAGCAAATTACTTTGGTATGTAAAATATAACAAAAAAGAAAAAAGATCCTAAGGTTAATCTATTTCTGCTAGGTGAATGGGAAAATACGAATTAAGAGCCTTAGGTCGATTTAGTTCAGGGAAAGGGGAAGGGGATAAAAAATTCTATGAACCTTTCCTTTTGCGTTAAGCTCAAGTCTGACGAGAGTAATATTCTACAACTAACAACTCATTTATTTTCAGACCGACCCACTTTCTATCTAGGATTTTTTGTACTAGTCCTTTATATTGCAATGTATCAACCGTCAAATGCTTTGGCAATTTGCCAGGATCGGATGAAGCAATAGAATTTTGAACCAGACGTTTTGATCTTTGGTTATCCTTCGTAGTAATAATATCTCGGGGTTTGCAACGAAAACTTGGTATATCAACTATACGACCATTAACTAAAATATGTCTATGATTAACTAATTGCCGGGCCTCAGGAATGGTTGAAGCCATACCCAATCGAAAAACAATATTATCCAAACGCATTTCAAGTAATTGTAGTAAAACTTGACCTGTTGACTTTTTTGCTTTTCCAGCGATATGTACATATCTAAGTAATTGTCGTTCTGTCAGACCATAATGAAAACGCAATTTCTGTTTTTCTTGAAGACGGATACGATATTGCTCTTTTTTCCCAGAATGGAATTTCTTTTTCAGATTACTTCCGGATTTAGGCGTTTTTCTAGTGAGTCCTGGTAAAGCTCCCAGACGGCGTATTTTTTTTAAACGAGGTCCTCGATAACGGGACATGAAGACTCCTTTTTTTATTGAAATTCCATTTTACACAATAAATTTCATTGTATTTACATTACAGAATACATCGAAATTAAAACTGAATTAAACTAAAGGATAAACAGAGTAAAATCTACTAAAGTACCACAAAAAATGGAATTTCATCAACATCTGAATTTTTTGTATATATATTATTTATTTTACTGTTTTGTATCTAGCAAAATTGTAAGGTAGAAACGACATAATGGACTCTGGATTCTCCATTTAATTCGGAGAAAAAAAAAAGGGATTCTTTTTCATGGAACATCAATAGAGAAAAAAGCCGACTATCGGATTTGAACCGATGACCCTCGCATTACAAATGCGATGCTCTAACCTCTGAGCTAAGTGGGCTTATATAACAGAAATAGTGTAACAAATAGAAATATATATAGGAAATCTGTAAAATGGCAAATCTTAATTATTAATCTTAGTTATTAACTAGTTCGAAATTGGAAATTCTACTTAGAAAAAAAAAAGAATGAATATCAAGCGTTATAGTATGATTTTGAATATTCTAAAAAAGGAAAGAAGGGGGTGGGGGAGAGAAAAACTTTTGGATATATTGATTCCGATTGAATTGCAAATATATCAACGGTAGAATCAATTCAATTCTGAATTGCAATAAGCGGGGTCTCTTGAATAGAGACGAGCTGCTAGACTAGGTCGAATAATGAATTCAATGATTCAAAAAAAACTAAGAGATGTAGGAAATTACACAAGGAATCCTGGTTTCAAAGAAAAAAAGGACAATGGGGATATGGCGAAATCGGTAGACGCTACGGACTTGATTGTATTGAGCCTTGGTATGGAAACCTGCTAAGTGGTAACTTCCAAATTCAGAGAAACCCTGGAATGAAAAATGGGCAATCCTGAGCCAAATCCCTTTTTTGAAAAAACAAGTGGTTCTCAAACTAGAACCCAAAGGAAAAGGATAGGTGCAGAGACTCAATGGAAGCTGTTCTAACGAATCGAGGTGTAATTACGTTGTGTTAGTAGTGAAACTCCCTCTAAATTACTAAATTAGAGAAAGAAAGGCTTTATACATCTAATACACACGTATAGATACTGACATAGCAAACGATTAATCACAGAACCCATACCATAATATAGGTTCTTTATTTATTTTTTAGAATGAAATTAGGAATGATTATGAAATAGAAAATTCTGAATTTTTTTAGAATTATTGTGAATCCATTCCACT